TACCACAAAGAGAAAGTGTACCTAATAAAAAAGCTGTTTTTGTAATTGGGACATGTTTTGTTAAACCGCCCATAAGAACCATATTCTGACTTTTATCTGGAGAATATCCGACAATAGCTTCCATTGAATGAATAATTGATCCAGATCCTAAAAACAATAATGCTTTAGAGTAAGCATGAGTAATTAAATGAAATAAAGCAGCTCGATATGACCCCATACCTAAAGCTAACATCATATAACCCAATTGAGACATTGTAGAATAGGCTAAACTTCTCTTAATATCTTTTTGAGCAAGAGCCAAAGTAGCTCCTAATAGTACTGTTATTATACTTATTAAAGATATTAAATTCATTATGTAGGGTATTCCTATGAAAAGAGGAAGAAGACGAGCGACAAGAAAAATGCCCGCTGCTACCATCGTAGCAGCATGAATCAGAGCCGAAATAGGGGTAGGCCCTTCCATGGCATCAGGTAACCATACATGAAGGGGGAATTGTGCCGATTTAGCAATTGCCCCGGAAAATACTAGAAAAACGCATAAATTAAAAAATAAAAAAGTAAACTCATTATCATTATTATAACTTAAGTTATTGAATATTTCGAACAAATCCTTAAATTCAAAACTACCCGTTATCCAATAAAGACCTAAGATTCCTAAAAATAAACCAAAATCTCCTATACGATTAGTTACAAAAGCTTTTTGACAAGCATTTGCAGCAATAGGTCGTGTGAACCAAAAACCTATTAATAGATATGAGCACATTCCAACTAATTCCCAAAAAATATAAATTTGTATCAAATTAGAACTCGTAACTAATCCCAGCATGGAAGTATTGAAAAAACTCATATAAGCAAAAAATCTTAAATATCCTTGATCATGAGACATATAATTATCACTATAAATCAAAACCAGAATTCCAACAGTAGTAATTAATATTAACATAATAGAAGTAAGTGGGTCGATCAAGTGGCCGAACTCTAAAGAAAAATCATTATTAATAGTCCAAGACCATACATATTGATCTATGAAATTGCTATTTATTTGCTGAATAGCCAGATCTGCAGAACAAATCATAACTATACTTAATAATAAAACACTAGGAAAAGCCCACATGCGACGAAGATTTTTTGTTGCCATCGGAAAAAATAGAAGCCCGACTCCGATTAAGACAGGAACTGGAAGTGGAACGAAGGGTATAATCCATGCATATGGATATGTATGTTCCATAAAAAAACCTTTTTCGTTTTTAATTAATCCTTTCCGATTCACCGGATCTTCTCTCTTTCGCAAAAAAAAAGGAAAAAAAATATATATATAGATTATAGATGCAAGACCAAAATTTAATCTTTTCAACAAATCAAGAAGTTACAATTGGTTAAATGATATCACCCTTACTAGTGCAAATAGTTATTTATTTATAGTTATTTATTATTTATTTATAGTTATTTATTAAGTAATATATTTATATATTTAAAGCTATTTCGGGAGATCCAGAAAAAAAGCTTTTTTGACTTTAACCAATTTTATTTCTATAGTACGTTGGATACTATAGCTAGAGAGCTTTGACTATGAGGATATAAAGAAATCTATTAGTATAGTATGAATTCGTTTTTTTGTCCGGATAGTTAGAATTTATTAATTATATGTAATATAAATGTAAAAAAAAATGAATGACATATAATATTTTTTAGCCCTTTTTAGAGCAAAGTAGTATTATCAATAGTAAATAAAGATACGTTTTTATTAAATATTATATTAATACTAGATAGATGTCTTTCACATCCAACTATAACAATGAGTAATCTCTTTATTTTTGAATGGCAGTTCCAAAAAAACGTACTTCTATGTCAAAAAAGCGGATTCGTAAAAATTCTTGGAAAAAGAAGGGATATTGGGCAGCGTTAAAAGCTTTTTCATTATCGAAATCTCTTTCGACCGGGAATTCTAAAAGTTTTTTTGTGCCGACCAATAAATAATAAAACATTGGAATAATAGGAATTAAGAACTGAATCGAAACTGAATGACTTTTTTGTTCTATCTAGGATCTAGGGATAGAACAAAAAAGTCTTATTCCCACAGAGGATAAACTATGCGGAAGCTTATTATTTTATTAAGTTAAATATAACTGACATTCTAAAACCAGATAAATATACTCTATTAGTGAACACGTATTTAAATGACGTTGTATTCCTAAAATTTAATCTTTCCGAAATATGAATTGACTACTTCAATCTCGACGATTGAGTATGAATAGGGTATTATAATTTTGAGCAAGCCGCTATGGTGAAATTGGTAGACACGCTGCTCTTAGGAAGCAGTGCTAGAGCATCTCGGTTCGAGTCCGAGTGGCGGCATGGGATCTATCTTCTAAAACTTCTAAAAGAGATAGACTCAAATTATAATTAAGGTACTCCCCCCCCTTAAAAAAAAAAAATAATATGATTTTTTCGACTTTCGAACATATATTAACTCATATATCCTTTTCTATTATTTCCATTT